TATTCTATATAGAAATATTTTTAAGAGAAAATAAAGAAAAAAGGATGAAGACAATAAAGCCATTGTTACGTTTCCATATTAAAGTAAAGTATAGTACTTTATTTTTTTCTTTATTTTAATGCCCATTGGTGTTCCAAAAGTACCTTTTCGGAGTCCTGGAGAGGAGGATGCAGTTTGGGTTGACGTATAGTGCGACTTGTCAGACATATTGGTCATATGGTATTTCCCCGTTATCTCCCCCGATCGAGTATTCTATGTTTCGCCCAATCCAATAGATATATATTCCCTATTGTATGGATTTAACCATCAATAATTTGGAGCGTGAAGCACAATAATTCCTATTGGGGATCAATATTATCAATTAGAATAATTGATGGTTTACTTGAACTGATAAAATAAAGTATCCAGGCTCCGTTCAGAGAATAAATGGTAAGAGTAAAGTAATAGAATGGTAGTGTAAATGTAGTAATATAAACTATAAAAAATCTTCTTAAAATATAGAAGTATTTAATTGAGATAATATTAATATAATAATATGAAATATAGAATAAAAAAATAGATATAAATCTAATGAAATTCTTAAGAATTGAAGAAAGTCATTAATAATTCAATAGAATCTAACTTACTAAAATAGAACTAGAATAAAATCTATTCTATATATATATTATATGGAATAGATTATTCCACAATTACCGCTTGTATCAGAGGCTATTCTTATATTTACTATAGGGATAATCTCAAACTGCCTATTCCAAAGGAGTAGTATGATGAATACATTAAATAGTTTAGGGAAAGGTATGAAACAAATAAAAAAAAAAAAAAAGAAGTGGTACTGAAATCATTTGCCCTATATGCGCAAATATAATTCGGGCAAATCTTCCCCCGGAGTAGAACAAGAACCTAAAAGAATTGAAAGGACCCATTCAGGAACAAGAAAATTACATCGTTATTTGAATTTCGATGAAAGAATACATCAATGAGCAATTAGTTCAATAAGTTTCAGAAAATTCTTTTTTTATTTTCTACATTTACATTATAGAATATAGAGAAGGAAGCCAAAAATCCTGTTAAAAAAAAAGAAATAGGACTGGAATCAACACATTGATTTTTTTTTTCGCAATTCTTTCGAACCGTATGCATCCAAAGGTGCATGTACGGTTCTTCAGGGATAAAATTTTGCCCTAATCAACCGACTTCATCGAGAAAGATTACTTTTTTTAGGCCAAGAGGTTGATAGCGAGATCTCGAATCAACTTGTTGGTCTCATGGTATATCTCAGCATAGAAGATGATACTAGAGATCTTTATTTATTTATAAACTCTCCAGGCGGATGGGTAATACCAGGAATATCCATTTATGATACTATGCAATTTGTGTCACCAGATGTACATACAATATGCATGGGATTAGCCGCTTCAATGGGATCTTTCATTCTGGTCGGAGGAGAAATTACTAAACGTCTAGCATTCCCTCACGCTTGGCGCCAATGAGTTTTTATTTGAGATGAGAAAAAAAGAAGACTATGCCTTCGCTGTATCAAATATGAATCAAATAAAAAAAAAAAATAAAGAATAAGTAATAATAGCATGGCACTTCGAGTTCGATATGAACAAACATTCTTGTTTTTTTTTAACATGGGATTTTTGTATCGAAATAGTAGTATGAAAGAAGGGTTATTCCTAATTTGATCTTATGTGTCAAGAGTAAATTTCAGCGTCACAAACCATTTTTCTTCCACACCAGAAGTCTTTTTCTTATCTTTTTGTTATAAGAAAAAGATAAGAAAAAGAGTCAAAAAATGGAAAAAAATCATTTTATCCTTCTTGGATCGTATCAAAAAGAAACTTTGGGATTGCTAAACTACAGATGAGATAAATATATAAAGCAACAGAACCATCATAGTATTTTTTTTTTTTCTACTACGAAAGGAAGGGTGGTAAATGGATCATTTAACGATTTGGATCGGATGGGTTCTATTTATTTTTTATTTTTCGATAGAATTTATTATATCAATATCAAAAAATAAATTCCATTACAGAGCCGTATGCAATGTACAAAAGATGCCCGTACGGTTGTTTAATTCTATTTTTTTTTTTATCTTCCCCCTTACTTGAACTCAATCATGCAAGATAGAGATAGAAGAACCGTTCATGATGTTATATCAATATCATCAGGGTTATGATTCACCAACCTGCTAGTTCTTTTTATGAGGCACAGGCAGGGGAATTTATCCTGGAAGCAGAAGAACTATTGAAGCTTCGCGAAACCCTCACAAAAGTTTATGTACAAAGAACGGGCAACCCTTTATGGGTTATATCCGAAGATATGGAAAGGGATGTTTTTATGTCAGCAACAGAAGCCCAAGCTCATGGCATCGTTGATCTTGTAGCGGTCGAAAATGAAAATGCTGGGGATTTCGTATAAATATAGAATTCCATTTACAAATTTGAATTTTCCGTGATTTTCTATTCAATAGAAATCATTTATAATCATCAACCATCAGGTTAAGATCGATCTAAGCCAACCCGTTCTATTCTATCTAGAATGAGATTCTATAGACACGACATGCCAACCATTAAACAACTTATTAGAAACGCAAGACAGCCAATAAGAAATGTCACGAAATCTCCCGCTCTTCGAGGATGTCCTCAGCGTCGAGGAACATGTACTAGGGTGTATGTGCGACTCGTTCAGTTCAGATCATGAGTTTGAAGAAATGAAAAAAAAATTCTTTACGACCACTACCAATGAATAGGATAGATAGAGTGGAAGACGAACATTTAATTGACTATTTTAGAATATCTAAAAATGAAGATCTATCGTCGATTTATTCTATTTATCTTATGATTATGGAATTTATGGTTTCTATTGGTGTAAATCCAATCACTCCGTTTGAGATGAGAAGAAATTTTCCATTGGTAGCAAAAAGTTATCCATTAAGCGGAGGAAATAAATTGATAAGAAACAAAAAGGTTATACTCCTATTCTTGAAGAAACGGACTAACAGGGTTAGCTACCCAGCCAACTTTCAGAATTAAATGCCGTCACTGTATGAATAGCTTTTTTGTGAAAAGGACTATTTATTACTTTCTAATTAGAATTGAAAAATAGATGGGTAGAGCCAAAGAGTGTGAACTATACAAGTTCATAATAAAATTTGATGAAATGAAATAAGAGGCTCCGGTGTATAGAGAGGACCTCACCGTTTCAGAAGTTGCCATAGAAACGAGGGAACCCACTATTTTATTTAGTAGCATTTTTGAGATACCTGGAAGAAAAAAATTGTGGTCGGGAAGGTCATAGTAGCAAAAGCCATTGGAATTTATAGTTTATATATCGGAATAATCCGTTTTGTTATTAATTGACCGGAGGAAAAGGGTGACTGAAAGAAGAGAAATCAATTAGTTATTCAAGAGAGTTTCATTTGATTCAATGACCAGAGTTAAACGAGGATATACAGCTCGGAGACGTCGAAAAAAAATTCGTTTATTTGCATCAACCTTTATAGGGGCTCATTCAAGACTTACTCGAACGACTACTCAACAAAGAATGAGAGCTTTGGTTTCCTCTCATCGAGATAGGAGCAGGAAAAAAAGAGATTTTCGTCGTTTGTGGATCACTCGTATAAATGCAGTAACTCGCAAGGAAGGGGTATTCTATAGTTATAACAAACTCATACACAATCTGTACAAGAGACAATTGCTTCTGAATCGTAAAATACTTGCACAAATAGCCCTATCAAATAAGAATTGTTTTGATATGATTTTCAATAAAATCATCAATCAAAAATAAAATAAAAATCAAATAAAGGAAGAAAAGAATCTTAATAGAATCTACTATACAAGAAACAAGAATGATTGAAGCAGAATTTCCCGGAGAATGAACTCCGGGAAGATAGAAGAAAAATAAATGAAGATTTGAGTAGTAGGAATAAACGAACATCTTTCAAGAAAAAAAGATTGCTTCCCCATTTTTCCTTTTTTCTAACACAAGAATCCAATCTTGATTCTAGGTTTTTTCGAGCAAAACATTAATCTGAGCTTGAGTTCCGATTGGAATTTTGAAAAGTCTATCTATTGATTTTTGGTTCTAGGACTAGTAGTTCTAGGGATCGACTCCGTTCTATCCAATTGTTTCTCATTATTACGAAAAGGTAACAAAGATAAAATACGAGCTTGTTTTATAGCAATAGTAATTAATCGTTGTTGTTTCAAGGTCAACCTATTCACCCGTCTAGATAAGATTTTACCTTGTTCACTAATAAATCGACTAATTAAACTCATGTTTCTATAATCGATTCGATCCCCCGATCCAATTGGGGGTAAACGTCTACGAAAAGATCGCTTGGATTTACGAAAAAGTTGTTTGGATTTATCCATGGTTTGCTTATCCCTTGTTTGTTTATTCCTTATATATAAAATATTCCTTATATATAAAAATATAAAATAATAGAAAAATACAATTCTCTTTTTTTTCATTAAAAATCCGACCAAAAGAGGATTTGGTTTGTATTATTTGTATTATATATATGTTATGTTAAGTCCCGCTCCTTGAAAAAATCACGCACGCATTCTGGTTCCATCTATTTCTTTATTTCCCCGTGAATTGTATACTTTTGACAATAGCGACAAAATTTTCTCAATTCTAATCGATTGGGTGTATTGTGCCGATTCTTTTGAGTAATATATCTAGAAATGCCCGTCGATTCTTTATTGACACCCTTTCTAACACAACAGGTACATTCCAAAATCACTAAAATTCTAATATCTTTACCCTTGGCCATGAACCTCCTTTTCATTTTGGATCGACTTCATTTTAAAACTCTCCTCATTTTTTTTTTTTTTTTTTATCCGAACCAAATATAAAATAAAATAATTAAATAATTAATAAGAAGAAAACAAAAAAATCTATATTAATAAAAGTTACTAAAAATGTAATTTGTAAAGATTCTTTTTTCAAATTCTAATAATTTGAATGACTTCGAAGCACTATAATCTAAT